GCTAGCGTAGCTTAATTTAAAGCATAATCTTGAAGATGTTAAGATGGACCCTAGAAAGTCCCGCAGGCACAAAGGCTTGGTCCTGGCTTTATTAACAGCTCTAACCAAATTTACACATGCAAGTATCCGCACCCCCGTGAGAATGCCCTACATACCCTGCCCGGGAACTAGGAGCTGGTATCAGGCACACCCCGTAGCCCACGACACCTTGCTAAGCCACACCCCCAAGGGAAGCCAGCAGTGATAAACATTAAGCCATAAGTGAAAACTTGACTTAGTTATGGTTTAGAGGACCGGTAAAACTCGTGCCAGCCACCGCGGTTATACGAGAGGTCCAAGTTGTTAGTCCTCGGCGTAAAGAGTGGTTAAAGTACAAAACATGAAACTGAGGCCGAACTCCTTCAAGGCAGTTATACGTTTCCGAAGACAAGAAGCACAACCACGAAAGTGGCCTCACCCTACTTGAACCCACGAAAGCTAAGACACAAACTGGGATTAGATACCCCACTATGCTTAGCCCTAAACTATGATGCTTATCTACACCCCTCATCCGCCCGGGTATTACGAGCATTAGCTTAAAACCCAAAGGACTTGGCGGTGCTTTAAAACCACCTAGAGGAGCCTGTTCTAGAACCGATACCCCCCGTTAGACCTTACCCCTTCTTGTTCATCCCGCCTATATACCACCGTCGTCAGCCTACCCTGTGAAGGACAAATAGTAAGCAAAATTGGCACAGCCCAAAACGCCAGGTCGAGGTGTAGCGTATGAAGGGGAAAGAAATGGGCTACATTCTCTATTTAGAGAATACGAATGGTGGGTTGAAATACCCACCTGAAGGAGGATTTAGCAGTAAGCGAGAAACAGAGTGTCTCGCTGAAACCGGCCATGAAGCGCGCACACACCGCCCGTCACTCTCCCCAAGCTATACTACAACTATAACTAATAAGATGCCCTGCACAAAGGGGAGGCAAGTCGTAACATGGTAAGTGTACCGGAAGGTGCACTTGGAAAAACCAGAGCATAGCTTAGACTAGGAAAGCACCTCCCTTACACCGAGAAGATATCCATGCAAATCGGATTGCTCTGACACCTAAAAGCTAGCCCTCCCCAAAAAACAACAACCAAACATTAATAACCCCAAAAACACCTAACCAAACAAAACAAACCATTTTTCCTCCTCAGTATAGGCGATAGAAAAGGACCACGGAGCTATAGACAAAGTACCGCAAGGGAACGCTGAAAGAGAAATGAAATAACCCATTAAAGTATAAAAAAGCAGAGATTACCCCTCGTACCTTTTGCATCATGATTTAGTTAGCAAAATTTAGGCAAAGAGCGCTTTAGTCTAACACCCCGAAACTGGATGAGCTACTCCAAGACAGCCTATAATAGGGCACATCCTTCTCTGTGGCAAAAGAGTGGAAAGAGCTTTGAGTAGCGGTGACAGACCTACCGAATCCAGTAATAGCTGGTTGCCCGAAAACTGAGTTTAAGCTCAGCTTTTTGGTTTCTTAACTCATAACCCTTTTAACCAACCCGACTTCAAGAAACCAAAAAAGTTAGTCAAAGGGGGTACAGCCCCTTTGACACAAGAAACAACTTTCTTAGGAGGATAAAGATCATAATAACCAAGGTAATGTGTCTAGGTGGGCCTAAAAGCAGCCACCCTAAGAAAGCGTTAAAGCTCAAGCACAACACCACCCCCAATACTGATAACCCATCCTAACCCCTAATCCCTACCGGGCCTCTCTATGCACACATAGAAGAGACTATGCTAATATGAGTAATAAGGGGCCCGCCCCCCTCCTGGCACAAGTGTATATCAGAACGAACCCCCACCGAAATTTAACGGCCCCAATAAAAGAGGGCAGTGGGAACTAAACTAGATAACTAGAAAAACCCCCAAAAAACACCGTTAACCCCACACTGGTGTGCTCAACAGGAAAGACTAAAAGAAAAAGAAGGAACTCGGCAAACCCACAGGCCTCGCCTGTTTACCAAAAACATCGCCTCTTGCAAAAACAACGCATAAGAGGTCCTGCCTGCCCTGTGACTATATGTTCAACGGCCGCGGTATTTTGACCGTGCAAAGGTAGCGCAATCACTTGTCTTTTAAATGAAGACCTGTATGAATGGCACGACGAGGGCCTAACTGTCTCCTTTTTCAAGTCAATGAAATTGATCTTCCCGTGCAGAAGCGGGAATAAACACATAAGACGAGAAGACCCTATGGAGCTTTAAACACAAAACAGACCACGTTAAACAACCCCCATACAAGAACAAACTAAGTGGCCCCTGTTGAAATGTTTTTGGTTGGGGCGACCGCGGGGCAACAAAAAACCCCCATGTGGAATAAAAATACCTTTTTTAAAACCAAGAGCCACTGCTCTAAGCAACAGAAAATCTGACCTAATAGATCCGGCCAAGCCGATCAACGAACCGAGTTACCCTAGGGATAACAGCGCAATCCTCTTTTAGAGCCCATATCGACAAGAGGGTTTACGACCTCGATGTTGGATCAGGACATCCTAATGGTGCAGCCGCTATTAAGGGTTCGTTTGTTCAACGATTAAAGTCCTACGTGATCTGAGTTCAGACCGGAGCAATCCAGGTCAGTTTCTATCTATGACGTGACTTTTTCTAGTACGAAAGGACCGAAAAGGAGGGGCCTCTGCTTAAAGCACGCCCCACCCTCACCTGTTGAAATTAACTAAAACAGGCAAGAGAGCACAAAGCTCAGCCAAAGAACATGACTTGTTAAGGTGGCAGAGCCTGGCAAATGCGCAAGACCTAAGCCCTTTCTACAGAGGTTCAACTCCTCTCCTTAACTATGATTACAACACTTATTACACACCTTATCCACCCTCTAACCTTCATCGTGCCCGTCTTACTAGCGGTCGCCTTTCTTACATTAATAGAACGAAAAGTTCTTGGATACATACAACTACGAAAAGGACCCAACATTGTTGGACCCTATGGCCTTCTTCAGCCCATTGCGGACGGAGTAAAACTCTTCATTAAAGAGCCTATCCGGCCCTCCACATCCTCTCCCATTCTATTTATTTTAGCCCCAATACTAATACTCACTTTAGCCATAACACTATGAGCCCCAATGCCTCTTCCATATCCAGTCCTAGATTTAAACCTAACCATCCTTTTTATACTTGCCCTATCCAGCCTAACCGTCTATTCAATCCTTGGCTCAGGTTGAGCTTCAAACTCAAAATACGCCCTAGTAGGGGCCCTACGAGCAGTAGCACAGACAATTTCTTATGAGGTATGTATTGGCCTAATTCTCTTATCCCTCATCATTTTTACAGGAGGCTTTACACTACAAGCATTTAGTATCGCCCAAGAGAGCATTTGACTAATTATCCCAGCATGGCCCCTTGCCGCAATATGATACATTTCCACCCTAGCAGAAACAAACCGAGCCCCATTTGACCTAACTGAAGGAGAATCAGAACTAGTCTCGGGCTTCAACGTTGAATACGCAGGAGGTCCTTTTGCCCTCTTTTTCCTTGCAGAGTACGCCAACATCCTATTCATAAACACACTCTCTGCCGCTCTCTTCTTAGGAGCCTCTCATATCCCGATATTCCCAGAACTAACCACAATCAACCTAATGACCAAAGCAGCCATTCTCTCACTTGTTTTCCTATGAGTACGAGCCTCCTACCCACGATTCCGATATGACCAATTAATACACCTTATTTGAAAAAACTTCCTCCCCCTCACACTAGCACTTGTAATTTGACACCTTGCCCTCCCAATTACATTTGCAGGCCTCCCCCCACAAATATAGCCCGGAACTGTGCCTGAAACAAAGGGCCACTTTGATAGAGTGAATTATGAAGGTTAAATTCCCTCCAGCTCCTTAGAAAGAAGGGACTTGAACCCAACCCGGAGAGATCAAAACTCTCAGTGCTTCCACTACACCACTTTCTAGTAAAGTCAGCTAAATTAAGCTTTTAGGCCCATACCCTAAAAACGTAGGTTAAAATCCTTCCTTTACTAATGAACCCTTACATTACAGCCTTTATATTATTTGGCTTACTCCTAGGCACCACAATCACCGCATCCAGCTCACACTGACTAATCGCTTGAATAGGCCTAGAAATCAATACCCTTGCCATCACCCCTTTAATGGCGCAACACCATCACCCACGAGCAGTTGAAGCCACAACCAAATATTTCCTTACACAAGCCACTGCAGCTGCAATACTTCTATTTGCAAGCACAACCAACGCTTGACTCACAGGAGAATGAGAAATTCAGCAAATAACCCACCCCGTCCCATCCACAGTTATCATTATCGCCCTTGCCTTAAAAATTGGCTTAGCCCCCCTTCATACATGACTCCCAGAGGTCCTACAAGGACTTGATTTAACCACCGGACTCATCCTCTCTACATGACAAAAACTTGCACCTTTCACCCTATTACTTCAACTACAGCCTAACAACCCAACCCTCCTAATTACTCTCGGACTGCTCTCCATGTTAGCAGGAGGCTGAGGAGGACTAAATCAAACCCAATTACGAAAGATCCTTGCCTACTCATCTGTAGCCCATCTTGGATGAATGACGGTAGTCCTACCATTCTCACCAGCCCTCAGCCTCATAACCCTTATCACCTACCTCATCATGACATCCGCCGCTTTCCTTATCCTTATTTTAAATGAAGCTACAACCATTAACTCGTTAGCCATATCATGAGCCAAAGCCCCTACCATAGCAGCCTTGGCCCCCCTAGTCTTTCTATCATTAGGAGGCCTTCCTCCTCTCACAGGTTTTATACCAAAATGACTAATCCTCCAAGAACTAACCAAACAAGACCTTGCCCTTACAGCCACCCTAGCAGCTCTCAGCTCCCTCCTCAGCTTGTACTTCTACCTGCGCCTTTCATACGCCATAGCCACAACCCTAGCCCCCAACAACCTCATAGGCACACTCTTCTGACGAATTCCAACAACACAACAAACCCTCCCAATCGCAACCTTCACCGCCCTTTCAATTCTCCTCCTACCCCTAACCCCTACCTTTCTCAGCCTCTTCAACCCCTTCAGCCTCTAAGAGACTTAGGTTAACACATAGACCAAGAGCCTTCAAAGCTCTTAGCGGGAGTGAAAATCCCCCAGTCCCTGATAAGACTTGCGGAACACTACTCCACATCTCCTGCATGCAAAGCAGACACTTTAATTAAGCTAAAGCCTTCCTAGATAGGCAGGCCTCGATCCTACAAAATCTTAGTTAACAGCTAAGCGCCCAAACCAACGAGCATCTATCTACCTCTCCCGTCTGCCGGAGCAAAGACGGGAGAAGCCCCGGCAGACGTTAGTCTGCTTCTTTAGATTTGCAATCTAATATGTAACACCCCAGAGCCTGATAGAAAGAGGAATTTAACCTCTGTGCATGGGGCTACAATCCACCGCTAAACACTCAGCCATCCTACCTGTGGTAATTACACGTTGATTTTTCTCGACCAATCACAAAGACATCGGCACCCTTTACCTAGTGTTTGGTGCCTGAGCCGGGATGGTGGGAACAGCCCTAAGCCTTCTCATTCGAGCAGAGCTAAGCCAGCCTGGTGCACTTTTAGGCGATGACCAAATCTATAATGTGATCGTCACAGCCCATGCATTTGTAATAATCTTCTTTATAGTAATACCAATTATGATTGGTGGCTTCGGAAACTGGCTAGTTCCACTTATAATTGGAGCCCCCGACATGGCATTCCCCCGAATAAACAATATAAGCTTCTGGCTCCTGCCTCCCTCCTTTCTTCTCCTGCTTGCCTCTTCTGGAGTAGAAGCCGGGGCCGGGACAGGATGAACCGTATACCCCCCTCTAGCCGGAAACTTAGCGCACGCAGGGGCCTCCGTAGATTTAACTATTTTCTCCCTACATCTTGCAGGGATCTCCTCAATCCTAGGCGCTATTAACTTCATCACTACAATTATTAACATAAAACCCCCCGCCATTTCACAATACCAGACACCCCTGTTTGTATGGGCCGTACTGGTCACCGCAGTCCTTCTTCTGCTCTCCCTCCCCGTCCTTGCAGCGGGCATCACAATGCTTCTAACAGACCGTAATCTAAACACCACCTTTTTTGACCCGGCAGGTGGAGGAGACCCCATTCTTTACCAACACCTATTCTGGTTCTTTGGTCACCCAGAAGTATACATTCTCATTCTCCCCGGCTTCGGAATAATTTCCCATATTGTGGCCTACTATGCCGGCAAAAAAGAACCCTTTGGCTACATAGGAATGGTTTGAGCTATAATAGCCATTGGCTTGCTAGGCTTTATTGTATGAGCCCACCATATGTTTACAGTTGGTATGGATGTGGACACCCGAGCCTACTTTACCTCTGCTACAATAATTATTGCCATCCCCACTGGGGTAAAAGTGTTTAGCTGACTGGCCACCCTCCACGGCGGATCCATTAAATGAGAAACCCCCATACTCTGGGCTCTTGGATTTATTTTTCTTTTTACAGTAGGAGGCCTCACAGGAATCGTACTAGCCAACTCCTCTCTAGACATTGTATTACACGACACCTACTACGTAGTTGCCCACTTCCACTACGTTTTATCCATAGGTGCTGTCTTTGCCATCATAGGCGCTTTCGTACATTGATTCCCCCTCTTTTCCGGCTACACCCTCCACAGTACTTGAACAAAAATTCACTTCGGTGTAATATTCGTAGGAGTAAATTTAACTTTCTTCCCTCAACACTTCCTCGGACTTGCAGGCATGCCCCGTCGCTACTCAGATTACCCAGACGCCTATACGCTCTGAAACACAGTCTCATCAATTGGCTCCCTAATCTCCCTTGTAGCAGTTATTATGTTCCTATTCATTCTCTGAGAAGCCTTTGCTGCCAAACGAGAAGTTGAATCAGTTGAGCTAACAATAACAAACGTGGAGTGACTTCACGGATGCCCCCCACCCTACCACACATTTGAAGAACCTGCGTTTGTCCAAGTTCAGCCTTGAAGCCCAGAAAGGGAGGAATCGAACCCCCGTAGGTTGATTTCAAGTCAACCACAAAACCACTCTGTCACTTTCTTCATAAGACACTAGTAAAGCATAATTACACTGCCTTGTCAAGGCAGAATCGTGGGTTAGACCCCCGCGTGTCTTACCCAATGGCCCACCCCTCACAACTAGGATTCCAAGATGCAACTTCACCAGTTATAGAAGAACTTCTTCACTTCCATGACCACGCTTTAATAATTGTATTTTTAATCAGCACACTAGTACTTTACATTATTATCGCTATAGCGTCCACCAAACTAACCAACAAATACATCTTAGACTCCCAGGAAATTGAAATTATTTGAACCATCCTCCCCGCTATTATTCTTATCCTAATCGCCCTCCCCTCTCTACGAATTCTTTATCTCATAGACGAAATTAATGACCCCCACCTTACAGTCAAAGCCATAGGGCACCAGTGATACTGAAGCTACGAATACACAGACTATGACAACCTTAGCTTCGACTCGTACATGGTACCCACACAAGACCTAGCACCCGGACAATTCCGCCTACTAGAAGCCGATCACCGCATGGTCGTTCCCGTAGACTCCCCCATTCGAGTTTTGGTCTCAGCAGAAGACGTACTTCACTCATGAGCCGTCCCCTCCTTGGGAGTTAAAATGGACGCCGTCCCAGGACGTCTAAACCAAACAGCCTTTATTGCATCCCGCCCAGGAGTCTTTTACGGTCAATGTTCTGAAATTTGCGGTGCAAACCACAGCTTTATGCCCATTGTAGTTGAAGCCGTCCCACTTAAACATTTCGAAGACTGATCTACTCTAATACTCGAAGACGCCTCACTAAGAAGCTAAAATGGAGATAGCATTAGCCTTTTAAGCTAAAAATGGTGCCCCCCAAGCACCCTTAGTGGGATGCCCCAACTCAACCCCACACCTTGATTTGCCATTATAATATTCTCATGACTGGTCCTCCTCGTTTTTTTGTTACCAAAAATCATGGCACACACCTTCCCAAACGAACCCTCCTCTAAAAACACACAAGCCCCAAAAACTGAACCCTGAGCCTGACCATGACACTAAGCCTTTTTGACCAATTCTTAAGCCCCACACTCCTTGGCATTCCACTTATTGCCCTTGCCCTCCTCCTCCCATGAACTCTTTTCCCCGCCCCCACCTCCCGATGAATAAACAATCGCCTTTTAACCCTCCAAAGCTGGTTTATTGGCCGATTTACACAACAACTCCTCTTGCCCCTAAACATAGGAGGACATAAATGAGCCCTTATACTCGCCTCTCTAATAGTCTTTATTATTACCATTAACATGTTAGGCCTTCTTCCCTACTCATTTACCCCTACAACACAACTTTCTATAAACTTGGCACTGGCCGTTCCCCTTTGACTAATAACCGTTATTATTGGGTTCCGAAAAAGCCCAACTGCCGCCCTAGGCCACCTTCTACCAGAAGGTACCCCCACTCCCCTAATCCCCGCCCTCATTATTATTGAAACAATTAGCCTCTTCATCCGCCCCCTTGCCCTAGGAGTACGACTCACAGCTAACCTTACAGCAGGCCATCTGCTCATACAACTAACTGCAATGGCCGCCTTCACCCTTCTCCCACTTATACCAACAGTTGCAATCTTAACAACCATTCTCTTATATCTTCTTACCCTATTAGAAGTGGCCGTAGCAATAATTCAAGCCTATGTATTTGTCCTCCTTCTAAGCCTCTACCTACAAGAAAACGTCTAATGGCACATCAAGCACATGCATACCATATAGTGGACCCCAGCCCATGGCCCCTAACAGGGGCAGTCGCCGCCCTCCTACTTACATCAGGCCTTGCAATCTGATTTCACTTCAACTCTCTCACCCTAATAACCCTAGGCCTTATCTTGCTCCTACTTACAATGTGACAATGATGACGAGACATTGTACGAGAAGGAACCTTCTTAGGCCACCACACTCCGCCCGTCCAAAAAGGCCTTCGATACGGCATAATCCTTTTTATTACCTCAGAAGTCTTCTTCTTCCTAGGCTTTTTCTGAGCCTTCTACCACGCAAGCCTAGCTCCCACCCCAGAACTCGGAGGCTGCTGACCTCCCACTGGAATTGTTCCACTCAACCCCTTTGAAGTCCCCCTGCTCAACACAGCAGTCCTACTAGCCTCTGGGGTAACAGTCACTTGAGCCCACCACAGTATCATGGAGGGTGAACGAAAACAGGCCATCCAATCCCTAACCCTAACAATTCTCCTAGGCTTCTACTTCACGCTCTTACAAGGAATAGAATACTACGAAGCCCCTTTCACAATTGCAGACAGCGTATACGGCTCCACCTTTTTCGTTGCTACCGGCTTCCATGGACTCCATGTTATCATTGGTTCAACTTTCTTAACTGTCTGCCTACTCCGCCAAATCCGCTATCACTTTACATCTCAACACCACTTTGGCTTTGAAGCAGCCGCCTGATATTGACACTTTGTAGACGTTGTCTGACTATTCCTCTACATTTCAATCTACTGATGAGGCTCATAATCTTTCTAGTATCAGATTAGTATATGTGACTTCCAATCACTCGGTCTTGGTTAAAGTCCAAGGAAAGATAATAAACTTATTACTTATAATCTTACTCATCACCACCATTCTCTCCCTCGTCCTGGCCATTGTGTCCTTCTGACTCCCCCTTATAACACCTGATTATCAAAAACTCTCCCCATACGAATGCGGATTTGACCCCCTGGGGTCTGCTCGACTCCCCTTCTCCCTCCGATTTTTCTTAGTCGCAATCCTCTTCCTCCTTTTTGACCTAGAGATTGCTCTTCTACTTCCCCTGCCCTGAGGGGACCAGCTCCCCTCACCTGCCCTAACACTCACTTGAGCCGTCGTCCTTCTAATTCTACTCACCCTTGGATTAATCTATGAATGACTCCAAGGCGGCCTAGAGTGAGCAGAGTAGGTAATTAGTTTAATTAAAACATTTGATTTCGGCTCAAAAGCTTCTGGTTAAAGTCCACAATTGACCTAATGACCCCTGTCCATTTTTCATATTCCTCAGCCTTCCTACTAGGCCTATCGGGCTTAGCATTCCACCGAACCCACCTCCTCTCCGCCCTCCTCTGTCTTGAAGGCATAATACTGTCCCTGTTCATTGCCCTCTCTTTATGAGCCCTTCAACTCTCCTCAATTAACCTCTCTTCCACCCCTATACTACTCCTGGCCTTTTCAGCCTGTGAGGCAGGTGTCGGCCTTGCCCTTATAGTGGCCACAGCACGCACACACGGGTCAGACCACCTACAAAGCTTAAACCTCCTCCAATGTTAAAAATCTTAATTCCAACAGTAATACTCATTCCAACAACCTGATTAGTCCCTTTTAAATGACTGTGGCCTACCACCCTCCTCCACAGCCTATTAATTGCCCTTGCCAGCCTCACATGATTAAAAAACACATCAGAAACAGGATGATCCTTCTTAAACCCCTACCTAGCCACAGACCCCCTCTCAACCCCCTTACTCATCCTTTCTTGCTGACTCCTCCCTTTAATAATTTTAGCCAGTCAAAACCACACAGCACATGAACCAGTCAGCCGCCAACGAATATACATCTCCTTGCTCACCTCATTACAATTTTTTCTTGTCCTAGCCTTCACTTCCACAGAAATAATAATATTTTATATTATGTTTGAAGCCACCCTAATCCCAACACTATTTCTTATTACACGCTGAGGGAACCAAGCAGAACGTCTAAGCGCAGGGAACTATTTCTTATTCTATACCCTGGCAGGCTCTCTCCCCCTTCTAGTTGCCTTACTCCTACTCCAAAACTCCAACGGCACCCTGTCCCTCCTCATCCTCCCCTACACACCCCTCTCTCAGCTTAACACGTACGCAGACAAGATCTGATGGGTTGGTTGTATCTTAGCATTTCTGGTTAAGATACCCCTTTACGGAGTTCACCTTTGACTACCCAAAGCCCACGTAGAAGCCCCCATCGCGGGCTCCATAGTCCTTGCAGCCGTTCTTCTGAAGCTGGGAGGCTACGGCATGATACGAATCCTTGTAACACTCGAACCACTCACAAAAGAACTTAGCTACCCATTCATTGTACTAGCCCTATGGGGCATCATCATAACAGGCTCCATCTGTATACGCCAGACTGATCTAAAATCACTTATTGCCTACTCATCCGTAGGCCACATAGGCCTAGTTGTAGGAGGAATCCTTATTCAAACCCCTTGAGGATTTACCGGAGCCCTCATCCTAATAATTGCTCATGGTTTAACCTCCTCCGCCCTGTTTTGTCTGGCTAACACAAACTACGAGCGCACACACAGCCGAACCATACTACTAGCCCGAGGGATACAAATAGCCCTCCCACTTATGACCGCCTGATGATTTATTGCTACCTTAGCCAACCTCGCCCTCCCTCCCCTCCCCAATCTTATAGGCGAGCTAATAATTATTACTTCTCTGTTTAACTGATCCTGATGAACCATTATTTTAACCGGCCTAGGGACCCTAATCACTGCTGGATATTCGCTCTACATATTCCTAACAACACAACGAGGCCCCCTCCCCCACCATATTTTAGCCTTAGAGCCTTCCCATACCCGAGAGCACCTCCTCATCACCCTCCACCTCCTCCCCCTTCTCCTTCTCATCCTAAAACCCGAACTAATCTGAGGTTGAACTGCCTGTAGACATAGTTTAAACAAAACATTAGATTGTGATTCTAAAAACAGAGGTTGAAACCCTCTTGCCCACCGAGAGAGGCATGCTGCGGTAAGGACTGCTAATCTTCACTCCTTTGGTTAAATTCCAAAGCTCACTCGCCCCGCTTTTAAAGGATAATAGCCCATCCGTTGGTCTTAGGAACCAAAAACTCTTGGTGCAACTCCAAGTAAAAGCTATGTACTCCACCCCCACAATTATAGCCACAAGCTTAATTATTATCTTCGGCCTACTCACACACCCCATCCTTACAACACTCCTTCCCGGCCCCCCTCCCCCTGACTGAGCCTCTAAACAAGTAAAAACAGCAGTCAAAATAGCCTTTCTAGTCAGCCTCCTCCCCCTCTTCCTCTTCCTTAACGAAGGGGCAGAGGCTGTGATCACCAACTGAAGTTGAATAAACACCCTCACATTCGACATCAACATTAGCCTTAAATTTGACCACTACTCTATTATTTTTACCCCCGTCGCACTATACGTCACCTGGTCTATTCTTGAGTTCGCATCATGATATATACACTCTGACCCTTCCATTAACCGTTTCTTTAAATACCTTTTAATATTCCTTATCGCCATAATTATCCTCGTAACTGCCAACAACATATTCCAATTCTTCATTGGCTGAGAAGGAGTTGGCATCATATCCTTTCTACTAATCGGATGATGATATGCACGAGCAGACGCCAACACAGCCGCCCTACAAGCAGTCTTATACAACCGAATCGGAGATATCGGCCTAATTTTCGCCATAGCCTGAATAGCAACCCACCTCAACTCCTGAGAAATTCAACAAGTATTTTTTTCTACCAAAAACATAAACCTGACACCACCCCTAATTGCCTTAATCCTAGCCGCCACCGGAAAATCAGCCCAATTTGGCCTCCACCCCTGACTACCTTCTGCCATGGAAGGCCCCACACCGGTCTCTGCTCTACTGCACTCCAGCACCATAGTTGTAGCAGGGATTTTTCTCCTTATTCGGATGAGCCCTCTAATAGAAAACAACCCCACAGCCCTAACCCTATGTCTATGTTTAGGAGCCCTAACAACCCTATTTACCGCCACCTGCGCACTAACCCAAAACGACATCAAAAAAATTGTTGCTTTTTCCACCTCCAGCCAACTTGGCCTAATAATAGTAACCATTGGACTAAACCAACCAGAACTGGCCTTCCTTCACATTTGTACCCACGCATTTTTCAAAGCCATACTATTCCTCTGCTCAGGCTCGATCATCCACAGCCTAAATGACGAACAAGACATCCGAAAAATAGGAGGCATACATCACCTCGCCCCCTTCACCTCTTCCTGCTTAACTATTGGAAGCCTGGCCTTAACCGGAACCCCTTTCCTAGCAGGGTTCTTTTCAAAAGATGCTATTATTGAGGCCCTAAATACCTCTTACCTAAACGCCTGAGCCCTAATCCTCACCCTCCTTGCAACCTCTTTCACCGCCGTCTATAGCCTACGAATCGTGTTTTTTGTATCAATAGGCCATCCCCGCTTTAACTCGCTCTCTCCAATCAACGAAAACAACCCAGCTCTTATCAACCCAATTAAACGACTGGCATGAGGCAGCATTATTGCCGGCCTCCTAATCACTTCAAACACCCTACCAATAAAAACCCCAATTATAACTATACCACTTCTTCTTAAAGCAGCAGCCCTTATTGTAACCATTCTTGGCTTCCTAACCGCCCTAGAACTAGCCTCTTTGACCACAAAACAAGTCAAACCCTTTTCAACTTTCTCAGCCTATTACTTCTCTACTCGCCACTTCTCACCCCATCACTTCTCACTCATGCTCGGATTTTTCCCAACCCTCCTCCACCGCTTCCTCCCTAAAATTAACCTTACCCTGGGCCAAACCATTGCCAACCAAACTATCGACGCCACATGATTAGAGAAAATTGGCCCCAAAGCAATTGCAAACCTAAACAAGCTTCCCATTACATCCACCAGCAATGCCCAACGAGGCCTAATCAAAATCTACATCACCCTCTTCCTCCTAACCCTTGTCTTCGCCACTCTACCCCGCCTAATCTAACCGCCCGCAGGGCCCCCCGACTAAGCCCCCGAGTCAACTCCAGCACAACAAACAAAGTCAGTAATAAAACTCAAGCCCCCACTATAAGCATCCCCCCTCCAGACGAGTACATAAGAGCTACTCCATCCATATCCCCACGAAACAATGACTGCCAGTCTAACTCATCAACAACACCCCACGAATAGCCTTCACACCCCCCTAAAAACACAACAAATACTGAAACCACTGCCCCAGTATACATTAATATAAAAGCCACAACCGGCCCGCTCCCCAGTGCCTCCGGATAAGGCTCCGCAGCTAATGCCGCAGAGTAAGCAAAAACTACCAATATTCCCCCTAAATAAATTAAAAACAACACTAAAGATAAAAAAGACCCCCCATGTCAAATTAACACCCCGCACCCAAAACCTGCTACCATCACCAAACCCAGGGCGCCAAAATAAGGAGAAGGGTTAGAGGCAATTGCCATCAAACCCAGAACTAGCCCCAATAAAAATAAAGACATAACATATGACATAATTCCTGCCAGGACTTTAACCAAGGCCTGTGGCGTGAAAAACCACCGTTGTAACTCAACTACAAGAACCGGAATGACAAGCTTACGTAAAAGTCACCCCCTAGCAAAAATTGCAAACGACGCACTAGTCGACCTTCCAACCCCCTCAAACATTTCCGCCTGATGAAACTTCGGGTCCCTATTAGGACTCTGCTTGGCTGCCCAAATCCTCACAGGCCTCTTCCTAGCCATACATTACACCTCCGACATCACCACAGCTTTTTCATCCGTAGCACACATCTGCCGAGACGTGGACTACGGCTGGCTAATCCGCAGTCTTCACGCGAATGGAGCTTCTTTCTTCTTCATCTGCATTTACTTCCACATTGGACGGGGCCTTTACTACGGTTCCTACCTAAATAAAGAAACCTGAAACATTGGAGTAATCCTCTTATTCCTAGTGATAGCAACTGCCTTCGTAGGCTACGTCCTACCCTGAGGTCAAATATCTTTCTGAGGGGCCACCGTCATTACAAATCTCCTCTCTGCCATCCCCTACGTAGGGGACACACTAGTTCAATGAGTCTGAGGAGGGTTCTCAATTGACCGCGCCACCCTTACTCGTTTCTTCGCTTTTCACTTCCTTCTGCCCTTTATTATTGCAACCGCTACTGTGGCCCACCTTATTTTCCTTCACGAAACCGGCTCTAACAACCCACTTGGCTTAAACTCAGACGCAGATAAAGTCTCGTTCCACCCTTACTTCTCCTACAAAGACCTTGTTGGCTTCGCAGCTCTTCTTATCCCCCTTGTTATTCTCTCCCTGTTCTCCCCCAACTCCCTAGGAGACCCAGACAACTTCACCCCTGCCAACCCCCTAGTCACCCCCACACACATTAAACCAGAATGATACTTCTTATTTGCCTACGCAATCCTTCGATCCATCCCCAATAAACTGGGAGGGGTTCTAGCTTTAATTACCTCCATCCTCATCCTAATGGCCCTTCCTCTCGTACACACCTCTAAACAACGGGGCCTCACCTTCCGACCCCTCACACAAGCCATGTTTTGAACCCTCATTGCTGACGTGGCCATCCTAACCTGGATCGGAGGAATACCCGTAGAACACCCCTACACTATCATTGGCCAAATTGCCTCCATCCTCTACTTTTTATTATTCTTAGTCTTAATCCCCACAACAGGATGACTTGAAAACAAAATAATGAAATAGCTTAGCATTAGTAGCTCAGACGTAGAGCACCGGTCTTGTAAACCGGAGGCCGGGGGCTAAATTCCCCCCTACTGCTCAAAAAAGAAGGACTCTAACCTCCACTACTAACCCCCAAAGCTAGCATTCTAATTAAATTATCTTTTGATAATACATATATGTATTATCACCATACATATATATTAACCATTTAATACCATGTAAGTATTCATTACTGAAAATTCCAAATTAATTAATTTTAAACAAAAAGCAAGTACAAAATAAAAAAAAATACATAAAGCATAAAAAGAAGAATAACACATTAAATATAACTCCAATAAACGTAGTTTAAGACTCAACAGAAACTTCATAAGGAATGTTATACCAAGTACCAACATCCTATACATCAAAAATATTTAATGTAGTAAGAACCGACCATCAGTTGATTTCTTAATGCATACTCTTATTGATGGTCAGGGACAATAACTGTGGGGGTTTCACTTAGTGAACTATTCCTGGCATTTGGTTCCTACTTCAGGGCCATTACTTGGCCCCTCCTCATACTTTCATCGACGCTGACATAAGTTAATGGTGGAACACATATGGCGAGATAACCCCCCATGCCGAGCGTTCTCTCCACAGGGGTCAGGGTGTCTTTTTTTCGTTTTCCTTTCATTTGACATTTCAGAGTGCAACGGAACAATATAAAAATAAGGGTGAACATTTTCCTTGCTTGCGTAAAAAATGTTAATGAATAAAGACTATTACTTAAGAATTGCATAACTGATATCAAGAGCATAAGATGTACTTCATTCTCCTAACATACCTGTTATTACCCCTGGAGGCTTATAGGCGTTAAACCCCCCTACCCCCCTAAACTCCTGAGATTTTATTTATCTGTAAACCCCCCCTGGAAACAGGAAAACCCCGAGTTTTTAATTTACCCACCAAAAATGCTTCTATTTATAATATTAAAATCATGTATGT